GCTAGCGTAGCTTAAGTAAAGCATGACACTGAAGATGTTAAGATGAGCCCTAGAAAGCTCCGCAGGCACAAAAGTTTGGTCCTGACTTTGCTATCAGCTTTAGCTAAGCTTACACATGCAAGTATCCGCACCCCTGTGAGAATGCCCTCAATCCCCCGCCCGGGAATAAGGAGTTGGTATCAGGCACATATTACTAGCCCATGACACCTTGCTTAGCCACACCCTCAAGGGAACTCAGCAGTGATAAACATTAAGCCATAAGTGAAAACTTGACTTAGCCAAAGCTAAGAGGGTCGGTAAAACTCGTGCCAGCCACCGCGGTTATACGAGAGACCCAAGTTGATAGACAGCGGCGTAAAGCGTGGTTAAGAACAAAACCTAAACTAAAGCCGAACACTCTCAAAGCTGTTATACGCACTCGAGAGTATGAAGTTCAATTACGAAAGTGGCTTTACTTATTCTGAACCCACGAAAGCTAGGGCACAAACTGGGATTAGATACCCCACTATGCCTAGCCCTAAACATTGACAATGAACTACAACCATTGTCCGCCTGGGAACTACGAGCACCAGCTTAAAACCCAAAGGACTTGGCGGTGCTTTAGATCCACCTAGAGGAGCCTGTTCTAGAACCGATAACCCCCGTTAAACCTCACCCTTCCTTGTTTATCCCGCCTATATACCACCGTCGTCAGCTTACCCTGCGAAGACCCAATAGTAAGCACAATTGGCACAGCCCAAAACGTCAGGTCGAGGTGTAGCGTATGGAAGGGGAAGAAATGGGCTACATTCCCTACTCCAGGGAATCACGAACGATACTCTGAAATAAGTATCTAAAGGAGGATTTAGCAGTAAGCAGAAAATAGAGCGTTCCGCTGAAACCGGCCCTGAAGCGCGCACACACCGCCCGTCACTCTCCCCGAGCTTAATAAACTCAACTAACTAAAACCCTATAATTGCAAAGGGGAGGCAAGTCGTAACATGGTAAGTGTACCGGAAGGTGCACTTGGAAAAATCAGAGTATAGCTAAGTTAGAAAAGCATCTCCCTTACACTGAGAAGTCATCCGTGCAAATCGGATTACCCTGACGCCCATTAGCTAGCCCACCACCCAAAACCAACACACCCCCATTCATACCCCCAAATACACTAATTTTTACCCCGAAACAAACCATTTTACCCCCTTAGTATAGGCGATAGAAAAGGACATAAGGAGCAACAGAGAAAGTACCGCAAGGGAAAGCTGAAAGAGAAATGAAACAACCCAGTAAAGCACAAAAAAGCAGAGATACCCCCTCGTACCTTTTGCATCATGATTTAGCCAGAAAGCCCCAAGCAAAGAGCCCTTTAGTTTGGCTTCCCGAAACTTAGTGAGCTACTCCAAGACAGCCTATAAACAGGGCAAACCCGTCTCTGTGGCAAAAGAGTGGGAAGAGCTTCGAGTAGAGGTGATAGACCTACCGAACTAAGTTATAGCTGGTTGCCTGTGAAATGGATAGAAGTTCAGCCTCCCGGCTTCTCTAATCACTCCTGTCTTACTATGTTCTGACACCCTAAGAAACCGTGAGAGTTAATCAAAGGGGGTACAGCTCCTTTGATAAAAGACACAACTTTTCCAGGAGGGTAAAGATCACACTAATCCATTAAGGTTCCTGTGTTTAGGTGGGCCTAAAAGCAGCCATCCCTGTAGAAAGCGTTAAAGCTCAAACACATACCTCCCCTATTATCCTGATAATACCTTCTTAACCCCCTAACCATAACAGGTTATCCCATGCCGACATGGGAGAGATTATGCTAATATGAGTAATAAGAGAACACGCCTCTCTCCTAGCACATGTGTAAATCGGAACGAACCCCCACCGAATATTAACGGCCCCAAACAAAGAGGGAAATGAATAACATACCAAACGACTAGAAAACCATCCAATACAACCTAACCGTTAACCCCACACTGGTGTGCTTAAATGGAAAGACTAAAAGAAAGAGAAGGAACTCGGCAAACACATGAAGCCTCGCCTGTTTACCAAAAACATCGCCTCTTGCAAAATTAATGAATAAGAGGTCCCGCCTGCCCTGTGACTATATGTTTAACGGCCGCGGTATTTTGACCGTGCGAAGGTAGCGCAATCACTTGTCTTTTAAATGGAGACCTGTATGAATGGCATAACGAGGGCTTAGCTGTCTCCTCTTTCAAGTCAGTGAAATTGATCTCCCCGTGCAGAAGCGGGGATAATCTCGTAAGACGAGAAGACCCTATGGAGCTTTAGACACCAAAGCAGATCATGTTAAACACCCTTAAATAAAAGATTAAACAAGATGAAGCCTGCCCTAATGTCTTTGGTTGGGGCGACCGCGGGGAAACACAAAACCCCCACGTGGAATGGGACTACCCGTCCTACAGCCATAGAGCTCCCGCTCTAAGCAACAGAATTTCTGACCAGTAAGATCCGGCAAAGCCGATCAACGGACCGAGTTACCCTAGGGATAACAGCGCAATCCTCTTTTAGAGCCCATATCGACAAGAGGGTTTACGACCTCGATGTTGGATCAGGACATCCTAATGGTGCAGCCGCTATTAAGGGTTCGTTTGTTCAACGATTAAAGTCCTACGTGATCTGAGTTCAGACCGGAGTAATCCAGGTCAGTTTCTATCTACGATGTGATCTTTTCTAGTACGAAAGGACCGAAAAGAAGAGGCCAATACCATCGGCACGCCTCACCCTCACCTAATGAAACCAACTAAAATAGACAAAAGGGCATACCCCCACGCCTGAGAAAATGGCATGTTAAGGTGGCAGAGCCCGGTTACTGCAAAAGACCTAAGCCCTTTCCACAGGGGTTCAAATCCCCTCCTTAACTATGATCTCAACACTCATCACCCATATTATTAACCCCCTGGCCTATATCGTCCCTGTTCTCCTAGCCGTTGCTTTCCTTACCTTAATCGAACGAAAAGTGCTCGGCTACATGCAACTTCGTAAAGGACCTAACATTGTAGGGCCCTACGGCCTATTACAGCCTATTGCAGACGGAGTAAAACTCTTCATTAAAGAACCCGTACGACCATCAACCTCCTCCCCCGTACTATTTCTCCTCACTCCTATACTAGCCCTGACCCTAGCCCTTACACTTTGAGCCCCAATACCCTTCCCCTACCCAATCCTTGACCTCAACCTAGGAATCCTCTTTATCCTAGCTCTTTCAAGCCTAGCTGTCTATTCAATCCTTGGGTCAGGATGGGCATCCAATTCCAAATACGCCCTCATTGGGGCCCTACGAGCAGTCGCCCAAACAGTCTCTTACGAAGTAAGTCTTGGCCTAATCTTGCTAAGTACAATTATCTTCACCGGGGGGTTTACCCTGCAAACATTTAATGTTGCTCAAGAAAGCATTTGACTTATCTTGCCAGCCTGGCCCCTAGCTGCAATATGATATATTTCCACCCTAGCAGAAACCAACCGAGCCCCTTTTGACCTAACCGAAGGAGAATCAGAACTTGTTTCAGGCTTTAACGTAGAGTACGCAGGAGGGCCTTTTGCCCTATTCTTTCTAGCCGAATACGCTAACATCCTCCTAATAAATACACTCTCTGCCACTCTTTTCCTTGGGGCCTCCCATATCCCTACAATTCCAGAACTCACCGCAATAAACCTAATAACTAAAGCAGCCTTACTATCAATAGTCTTCCTATGAGTACGAGCATCTTACCCACGATTCCGATATGACCAGCTCATACATCTTATTTGAAAAAACTTCCTCCCCCTAACACTTGCTCTTATTATCTGACACCTCGCGCTCCCAATTGCATTCGCAGGCCTTCCTCCCCAGCTATAACACTGGAGTTATGCCTGAAATAAAGGGCCACTTTGATAAGGTGGACAATGGGGGTTAAAGTCCCCCTAACTCCTTAGAAAGAAGGGATTTGAACCCTACCTGGAGAGATCAAAACTCTCAGTGCTTCCACTACACCACTTCCTAGTAAAGTCAGCTAATCAAGCTTTTGGGCCCATACCCCAAACATGTCGGTTAAAATCCTTCCTTTACTAATGAACCCGTACGTCTTAGCTATCCTCCTGTTCGGCCTAGGCCTAGGAACTACAATTACATTTGCAAGTTCACATTGATTGCTCGCCTGAATAGGCCTTGAAATCAACACCCTAGCCATCATCCCTCTCATAGCCCAACACCACCACCCACGAGCAGTTGAAGCCACCACTAAATACTTCCTCACACAAGCAACAGCAGCAGCCATACTCCTCTTTGCAAGCACCACTAATGCATGACTGACAGGACAATGAGACATCCAACAAATATCCCACCCCCTACCAATCACCATAATTTCCATTGCATTAGCCTTAAAAATCGGACTAGCCCCGCTACACTCATGACTGCCAGAAGTCCTCCAAGGACTAGACTTAACCACAGGACTAATCCTCTCAACTTGACAAAAACTGGCCCCCTTCGCCATTTTATTACAAATTCAACCAACCAACTCAACCCTTCTCATTATGTTAGGTTTAGCATCCACCCTGATCGGAGGATGAGGAGGCCTAAACCAAACGCAACTACGGAAAATCCTGGCCTACTCATCAATCGCCCACCTTGGCTGGATGATCCTAATCCTGCAATTCTCACCATCACTTACCTTCCTTACCCTCTTAACATACTTTATCATGACATTCTCCACATTCCTTGTATTCAAGCTCAACAAGTCCACAAACATCAACACACTCGCCACCTCCTGAGCAAAAGCCCCAACCCTAACAGCCCTCACTCCCCTAATTCTCCTCTCTCTTGGAGGGCTGCCCCCACTCACCGGATTCATACCAAAATGACTAATCCTCCAAGAACTAGCCAAACAAGACCTTGGCTTAACAGCCACACTGGCAGCACTAACCGCCCTCCTAAGCCTATATTTCTATCTCCGATTATCCTATGCTATAACCCTAACAATTTCCCCAAACAGCCTAATCGGCACAACACCATGACGACTTCCATCCTCACAACTAACCCTACCCCTGACAATTTCAACCATAGCAACCATTTCCTTACTACCTCTTACACCAGCTACAATAGCCCTCCTCTCCCTCTAGGAACTTAGGCTAACCACTAGACCAAGGGCCTTCAAAGCCCTAAGTGGGAGTGAAAATCTCCCAGTTCCTGTAAGACTTGCGGGACACTACCCCACATCTCCTGCATGCAAAACAGACACTTTAATTAAGCTAAAGCCTTATCTAGATAGGTAGGCCTCGATCCTACAAACTCTTAGTTAACAGCTAAGCGCTCAAACCAGCGAGCATCCATCTACCTTTCCCCCGCCTGACAGACGCGCCAAGGCGGGGGAAAGCCCCGGCAGGCTTTACCCTGCTACTTCAGATTTGCAATCTGACATGTAAAACACCTCAGAGCTTGGTAAGAAGAGGATTTAAACCTCTGTCCATGGGGCTACAATCCACCGCTTAAACGCTCAGCCATCTTACCTGTGGCAACCACACGTTGACTCTTTTCGACCAATCACAAAGACATCGGCACCCTTTATTTAGTATTTGGTGCTTGAGCCGGAATGGTAGGAACAGCCTTAAGCCTACTGATTCGAGCAGAACTCAGCCAACCAGGCGCCCTCCTTGGAGACGACCAGATTTATAACGTCATTGTTACCGCCCATGCATTCGTAATAATTTTCTTTATAGTAATGCCAATTATGATCGGAGGGTTCGGAAACTGACTAATCCCCCTAATGATTGGAGCTCCCGACATGGCATTCCCACGAATGAACAACATGAGCTTCTGACTTCTCCCGCCTTCTTTCCTGCTTCTTCTAGCCTCCTCCGGAGTAGAAGCCGGGGCAGGGACCGGATGAACGGTTTATCCTCCTTTAGCTGGTAACTTAGCACACGCTGGTGCATCAGTCGACCTAACCATCTTCTCTCTTCATTTAGCCGGGATTTCCTCAATTCTTGGGGCTATCAACTTTATCACAACGATTATTAATATGAAACCTCCCGCTATTTCCCAATACCAAACGCCACTATTCGTGTGAGCCGTCCTAATTACAGCTGTCCTTCTACTTCTCTCTCTGCCTGTTCTGGCGGCCGGAATTACAATGCTTCTCACAGACCGAAATCTAAACACAACATTCTTTGACCCGGCAGGCGGAGGTGACCCAATTCTGTACCAACACCTGTTCTGATTCTTTGGCCACCCAGAAGTTTACATTCTTATTTTACCCGGATTTGGAATGATTTCCCACATTGTAGCTTACTATTCAGGTAAAAAAGAGCCTTTCGGCTACATGGGCATGGTCTGGGCCATGATAGCAATTGGCCTTCTTGGCTTTATTGTTTGAGCACATCACATGTTTACAGTAGGAATGGACGTAGACACTCGGGCCTACTTCACATCCGCCACAATAATTATTGCCATTCCAACAGGGGTAAAAGTCTTTAGCTGACTGGCTACTCTTCATGGAGGAGCAATTAAATGAGAAACCCCTCTTCTCTGGGCCCTGGGCTTTATTTTCCTGTTTACAGTTGGAGGCCTAACGGGGATTGTCCTAGCCAATTCTTCTCTAGATATCGTCCTGCACGACACATACTATGTAGTCGCACATTTCCACTACGTACTTTCTATGGGTGCCGTATTTGCCATTGTTGCAGCTTTCGTTCACTGATTCCCCCTATTTTCAGGTTATACCCTTCACAGCACTTGAACTAAAATCCACTTTGGTATTATGTTCGTGGGGGTAAACCTAACTTTCTTCCCACAACACTTCCTTGGCCTAGCTGGAATGCCTCGACGATACTCAGACTACCCAGACGCCTATACTCTATGAAATACAGTGTCCTCTATTGGATCCCTTATTTCTCTTGTAGCAGTAATTATGTTCCTATTCATTATCTGGGAAGCTTTTGCTGCAAAACGTGAAGTTCTATCAGTTGAACTCACAATGACTAATGTGGAATGACTGCACGGCTGCCCTCCTCCTTATCACACATTTGAAGAACCTGCATTCGTCCAAGTCCAAGCACACTAGTTCGAGAAAGGGAGGAATTGAACCCCCGTAGGCTGGTTTCAAGCCAACCACATAACCACTCTGTCACTTTCTTTATAAGACACTAGTAAAACAGCCATTACACTGCTTTGTCAAGGCAGAATTGTGGGTTAAACCCCCGCGTGTCTTGTCCAAACTAATGGCACATCCCTCACAACTAGGATTTCAAGATGCAGCTTCACCTGTTATAGAAGAACTTCTCCACTTCCACGATCATGCCCTAATAATTGTATTCCTAATTAGTACACTAGTACTTTACATTATTGTTGCCATGGTTTCTACAAAACTTACTAACAAATATATCTTAGATTCTCAAGAAATTGAGATTATTTGAACAATTCTTCCAGCAATCATCCTCATTCTAATTGCCTTACCCTCACTACGCATCCTTTACCTAATGGATGAAATCAATGACCCCCACCTAACAATTAAAGCCATAGGACATCAATGATACTGAAGCTATGAGTACACTGACTATGAAGACTTAGGATTTGACTCATACATAATCCCCACACAAGACCTAACACCTGGACAATTCCGTCTACTAGAAGCAGATCATCGTATGGTAATTCCAGTTGAATCCCCTATTCGAGTTCTAGTCTCTGCAGAAGATGTACTCCACTCCTGAGCCGTCCCAGCCCTAGGAGTAAAAATGGACGCAGTCCCTGGCCGACTAAACCAAACAGCCTTTATCGCATCCCGACCAGGAGTTTTCTATGGCCAATGTTCTGAAATCTGCGGAGCAAACCATAGCTTTATGCCTATTGTAGTTGAAGCAGTACCTCTCGAACACTTTGAAAACTGATCATCACTAATACTTGAAGACGCCTCGCTAAGAAGCTAAACAGGGATGTAGCGTTAGCCTTTTAAGCTAAAGATTGGTGACTCCCAACCACCCTTAGTGACATGCCCCAACTCAACCCCGCACCTTGGTTTGCCATCCTGGTCTTCTCTTGACTAGTTTTCCTCACTATTCTTCCCCCTAAAGTTATAGCCCACACTTTCCCAAATGAGCCTACTCTTCAAAGCACAGAAAAACCAAAAACAGAGCCCTGAACCTGACCATGACACTAAGCTTCTTCGATCAATTTATGAGCCCCACATACCTGGGAGTCCCCCTTATAGCCCTTGCTATCGCATTACCCTGAATCCTCTACCCCACTCCGTCTAGCCGATGATTAAACAACCGACTCTTAACCCTTCAAAGCTGATTCATTAACCGATTTACACAACAACTTCTTCTCCCACTTAGCCCTGGGGGCCATAAATGGGCCCTCCTCCTAGCATCCCTAATACTCTTCCTTATTACAATTAACATGCTAGGCCTTCTTCCCTACACCTTCACCCCAACTACACAACTTTCTCTAAACATGGGGCTTGCTGTTCCCTTGTGACTGGCGACAGTTATCATTGGTATACGAAACCAGCCTACTATTGCCTTAGGACACCTACTCCCTGAAGGAACCCCAACACCCCTCATTCCTGTCCTAATTATCATTGAGACAATCAGCTTATTTATTCGCCCCCTTGCCCTTGGTGTACGACTTACCGCTAACCTAACAGCAGGCCACCTGCTAATTCAACTAATTGCAACCGCCGCCTTCGTTCTCCTCCCACTAATGCCTACAGTCGCAATCCTCACAACAACCTTATTATTCCTCCTAACCCTCTTAGAAGTAGCTGTAGCCATGATTCAGGCCTACGTATTCGTCCTCCTTCTGTCTCTCTACCTACAAGAAAACGTCTAATGGCCCACCAAGCACACGCATATCACATAGTCGACCCAAGCCCTTGACCGCTCACAGGAGCAGTTGCTGCCCTACTCATGACATCAGGTCTCGCAATTTGATTCCATTTTAACTCTACAACACTGATGAGCCTTGGAACAGCCCTTCTTCTCTTAACAATATACCAATGATGACGAGACATCGTCCGAGAAGGCACATTCCAAGGACACCATACACCCCCTGTACAAAAAGGACTCCGATACGGGATAATTCTCTTCATCACTTCAGAAGTCTTCTTCTTCCTAGGTTTCTTCTGAGCCTTCTACCACTCAAGCCTAGCTCCTACTCCTGAACTAGGAGGATGCTGACCTCCAACAGGCATCACAACCCTAGACCCTTTCGAAGTGCCACTTCTCAACACCGCCGTATTACTTGCCTCTGGGGTTACAGTCACCTGGGCCCACCACAGCATTATAGAAGGAGAACGAAAACAAGCAATCCAATCACTCTTCCTCACTATCCTCCTTGGCTTCTACTTCACATTCCTTCAAGGAATGGAATACTACGAAGCCCCATTCACTATTGCAGACGGGGTCTACGGCTCAACATTCTTTGTAGCCACTGGGTTTCACGGACTTCACGTCATTATTGGCTCCACCTTCCTAGCCGTTTGCCTACTCCGACAAATTCAATACCACTTTACCTCAGAACACCACTTCGGATTCGAAGCAGCCGCTTGATACTGACACTTCGTAGACGTCGTTTGATTATTCCTTTACATCTCAATTTACTGATGAGGCTCATAATCTATCTAGTATTAAAGCAAAGTATAAGTGACTTCCAATCACCCGGTCTTGGTTCAAATCCAAGGATAGATAATGAATTTAGTCACAACTATTATTACTATCGCCGCAGTTCTATCAGCAGTCCTGGCTGTAGTGTCATTTTGACTTCCCCAAATAACCCCAGATCACGAAAAACTGTCCCCCTACGAATGTGGTTTTGACCCCCTTGGGTCTGCCCGCCTCCCTTTCTCCCTACGATTCTTTCTAGTCGCTATTTTATTTCTTCTTTTTGACCTAGAAATTGCTCTACTTCTCCCAATCCCCTGAGGAGACCAGCTTTCATCCCCATTATTAACCTTCCTCTGAGCCTCCGCTGTCCTAGTTATTCTAACCCTTGGCCTTATTTATGAGTGACTTCAAGGAGGACTAGAGTGGGCTGAATAGGTCATTAGTTTAAAAAAAACATTTGATTTCGGCTCAAAAGCTTCTGGTTCAAGTCCATAATGACCTAATGACCCCCGTTCACTTCACCTTTTCATCAGCCTTCATATTAGGACTAATAGGACTGGCGTTCCACCGAACCCACCTTCTTTCAGCCCTCCTCTGTCTAGAAGGAATAATGCTCTCCCTATTTATCGCTCTATCCCTATGAACCCTCCAACTTGGCGCCACTAATTTCTCTGCCTCCCCAATAATCCTCCTGGCATTTTCAGCTTGCGAAGCAAGCGCAGGCCTAGCTCTCCTAGTAGCTACTGCTCGGACACATGGGACCGACCACCTCCAAAGCCTCAATCTCCTACAATGCTAAAAATCCTAATTCCAACACTCATGCTAGTCCCCACCACCTGACTTACTCCCGCCAAATGACTATGACCAACTACACTCCTGCATAGTCTGATCATCGCAGTGGCTAGCCTCACATGGCTAAAGAATCTTTCAGAAACAGGGTGGTCCAACTTAAGCCCGTACATAGCGACCGATCCCTTATCAACCCCACTTCTCGTTCTAACCTGCTGGCTCCTCCCCCTAATAATCCTGGCCAGCCAAAACCACACAACCCTCGAACCTGTCAACCGCCAACGTACTTATATTACACTCCTTACATCCCTCCAAATCTTCCTAATCATAGCCTTCGGCGCAACCGAGGTGATCATGTTTTACGTAATATTTGAAGCAACCCTCATCCCAACCTTATTTCTCATCACACGATGGGGGAACCAAACAGAACGCCTTAACGCAGGCACCTACTTTCTCTTCTATACCCTAGCCGGCTCCCTCCCCCTCCTAGTCGCTCTTTTACTTCTTCAAAACTCAACAGGCACACTCTCCCTGCTTACTTTACAATTTTCCAACCCAATTCCCCTAACAACCTACGCAGACAAACTATGATGAGTAGCCTGCTTGCTCGCTTTCCTAGTAAAAATACCGCTTTATGGCGTCCATCTCTGGCTCCCCAAAGCCCATGTAGAAGCCCCAGTAGCCGGCTCCATAGTCCTCGCCGCAGTCCTCCTAAAACTAGGCGGGTATGGAATAATGCGTATTCTAGTAGTACTAGAGCCCCTAACCAAAGAATTAAGCTACCCGTTTATCATCTTCGCACTCTGAGGAATTATCATAACAGGCTCAATCTGTCTCCGCCAAACAGACCTAAAATCCCTCATCGCATACTCTTCAGTTAGTCACATGGGTTTGGTAGTCGGAGGTATTCTAATTCAAACCCCCTGAGGGTTTACAGGGGCCATCATTCTAATGATTGCCCACGGACTAACGTCCTCAGCCCTCTTCTGCTTAGCCAATACTAATTACGAACGCACACATAGCCGAACAATAGTTCTAGCACGAGGACTTCAAATAGCACTCCCCCTAATAGCCACCTGATGATTCATTGGCGCCCTAGCCAACCTTGCTCTGCCCCCCTTGCCAAACCTCATGGGAGAACTAATAATCATTTCCTCACTCCTAAACTGATCATGATGAACCTTACTCCTCACAGGGGTTGGAACACTAATCACCGCCGGTTACTCTCTTTATATATTTCTCATAACACAACGAGGCCCACTCCCCGCCCACATCCTAGCCCTAGACCCATCACACTCCCGCGAGCACCTTTTAATTGCCCTCCACCTTATCCCACTGCTTCTCCTCATCCTTAAGCCAGAACTAATCTGAGGGTGAACAGCCTGTAGATATAGTTTAATAAAAACGTCAGATTGTGATTCTGAAAATAAAGGTTGAACCCCTCTTATCCACCGAGAGAGGCTTGCTAGCAACGAAGACTGCTAATCTTCGCCACCTTGGTTGGACCCCAGGGCTCCCTCGAACACTGCTCCTAAAGGATAACAGCTCATCCGTTGGTCTTAGGAACCAAAAACTCTTGGTGCAAATCCAAGTAGCAGCTATGCACCCCACTTCTCTGATAATAACGTCAAGTCTAATTGTCATCTTTACACTCCTAGTTCTGCCTGCTATCTCAACCCTTTCCCCCCGCCCACAAGCATCCGACTGGGCTCTTACTCAGGTCAAAACAGCAGTTAAACTAGCATTCTTCGTCAGCCTATTGCCATTATCCCTTTTCCTCAACGAAGGGGCAGAAGCTATCATCACCAACTGAACCTGGATAAACACCCTAACCTTTGACGTCAACATTAGCTTTAAATTTGACCATTATTCCATTATCTTCACACCAATTGCCCTCTACGTTACATGATCAATCTTAGAGTTTGCTTCATGATATATGCACGCCGACCCCCAGATAAACCGATTCTTTAAATACCTCCTTGTATTCCTAATCGCAATAATTATCCTAGTTACAGCCAATAATATATTTCAACTCTTCATTGGATGAGAGGGCGTAGGAATTATATCATTCTTACTCATTGGATGATGATACGGCCGAGCAGACGCTAACACTGCCGCCCTTCAAGCAGTATTATACAACCGAGTAGGAGACATCGGGCTAATCTTCGCAATAGCATGAATAGCAATAAACTTTAACTCCTGAGAAATACAACAAATATTCGCAGCCGCTAAAGATATGGATTTAACTTACCCCCTTATCGGCCTAATCGTAGCTGCAACTGGTAAATCCGCCCAGTTTGGACTCCACCCCTGACTACCCTCTGCAATAGAGGGCCCTACACCGGTCTCTGCCCTACTACACTCCAGCACCATGGTTGTGGCAGGAATCTTCCTTCTAGTCCGAATAAGCCCGCTTATAGAAAACAACCAAACAGCCCTAACAACCTGCCTCTGCCTCGGAGCACTAACCACCCTATTCACCGCAACCTGTGCACTTACCCAAAATGACATCAAGAAAATCGTCGCTTTCTCCACATCAAGCCAACTAGGCCTAATAATGGTAACAATCGGCCTCAACCAACCCCAACTAGCCTTCCTCCACATCTGTACTCACGCCTTCTTTAAAGCAATACTATTCCTCTGCTCCGGATCAATTATCCACAGCCTAAACGATGAACAAGATATCCGCAAAATGGGAGGAATACACCACCTCACCCCCTTCACCTCTTCTTGCCTCACGCTCGGCAGCCTCGCCCTCACAGGCACCCCCTTTCTAGCAGGTTTCTTCTCCAAAGATGCTATCATCGAAGCACTCAACACATCCCACCTTAACGCCTGAGCCCTGACCCTAACCCTCTTAGCCACCTCTTTCACAGCAATCTATAGCCTACGAGTTATCTTTTTCGTTTCTATAGGACACCCCCGATTTAATTCATTCTCCCCAATCAATGAAAACAACCAAGCAGTCATTAACCCCATCAAACGCTTAGCTTGAGGAAGTATCATCGCAGGCCTTCTTATTACCTCAAGCATTCTACCTTTAAAAACCCCAGTAATGTCTATACCACCCCTCCTAAAACTAGCTGCCCTGCTCGTAACTATCCTAGGCCTTCTCCTAGCCTTCGAACTAGCCTCCCTTACAAGCAAACAACTCAAACCCTCCCCTAAACTTTCCCCCCACCACTTCTCTAACATACTAGGATTCTTCCCACACATCATCCACCGACTCACACCAAAACTCAACCTTATCCTCGGCCAAGCTATCGCCAGCCAAATGATCGACCAAACTTCACTAGAAAAAACAGGCCCAAAAGCCATTGCTTCACTCAACATACCACTCATTACCACAACAAGCAATACCCAACAAGGCATAATTAAAACATATCTCTCCATCTTCTTCCTCACTCTCGCCCTCACAACCGTAATCTTCACCCTTTAAACAGCCCGCAGCGTTCCTCGGCTCAACCCCCGAGTTAGCTCTAAGACAACAAACAGAGTCAACAATAATACCCAAGCCCCAATAATCAATATACCACCCCCAACCGAGTACATTAATGCCACCCCCGCTACATCTCCTCGAAGGACTATAAACTCCCCTAACTCCTCCACAGACATTCAAGAGCTCTCATACCACCCCCCTCAAAATAACCCAGAAGCCAACACCACCCCAACCATATAAACCACCATAGAAAACACAACAGGCCCACTACCTAAAGTCTCCGGGAAAGGCTCCGCCGCCAAAGCTGCTGAGTACGCAAACACAACTAACATCCCTCCGAGATAAATTAGAAATAATACTAATGATAAAAAGGAGCCCCCATGCCCAACCAACACTCCACAACCCAGCCCCGCTACCACTACTAACCCCAAAGCAGCGAAATAAGGAGAAGGATTAGAAGCTACCGCAACCAACCCTAAGACTAATCCAAATAAAAACAAAGACATAACATAAGTCATAATTCCTGCCAGGACTTTAACCAGGACTAATGGCTTGAAAAACCACTGTTGTTATTCAACTACAAGAACCCATAATGGCAAGCCTACGCAAAACCCACCCTCTCCTAAAAATTGCTAACGACGCACTAGTCGACCTCCCTGCTCCCTCTAACATTTCAGCCTGATGAAACTTCGGGTCCCTTCTCGGTCTCTGCTTAATCATTCAAATCCTTACAGGACTATTCCTCGCAATACACTACACATCAGACATCGCCACAGCCTTCTCATCAGTTGCCCACATCTGCCGAGACGTGAACTACGGATGACTAATCCGAAACCTGCACGCTAATGGAGCCTCCTTCTTCTTTATCTGCCTATATCTCCACATCGGCCGAGGCCTTTATTACGGCTCCTACCTCTACAAAGAAACATGAAACATTGGGGTCATCCTCCTCCTACTAGTCATGGGAACTGCCTTCGTAGGCTACGTCCTTCCATGAGGACAAATGTCATTCTGAGGGGCTACCGTAATTACAAACCTCCTCTCCGCCGTCCCATATGTGGGTAACACCCTAGTCCAATGAATCTGAGGGGGCTTCTCAGTTGATAACGCAACCCTCACTCGCTTCTTCGCATTCCACTTCCTCCTCCCCTTCATCATTGCAGCAGTTACCCTTATTCACCTAATCTTCCTGCACGAAACAGGCTCAAATAACCCCCTAGGCCTAAACTCAGACATAGATAAAATCTCATTCCACCCATACTTCTCATACAAAGATCTTTTAGGATTCGCAGCATTACTTATTGCCCTGACTTCCCTGGCATTATTCTCCCCCAACCTCCTGGGAGACCCCGACAATTTTACCCCCGCCAACCCCTTAGTAACACCCCCACATATTAAGCCCGAATGATATTTCCTATTTGCTTACGCCATCTTACGATCTATTCCTAACAAACTAGGAGGAGTCCTGGCACTTCTAGCATCAATCCTAGTCCTCATAGTAGTCCCCATCCTCCACACATCAAAACAACGAGGGTTAACATTCCGACCCCTCACCCAATTCCTCTTCTGAACCCTCGTCGCCAACGTCTTTATCCTTACATGAATCGGCGGTATACCTGTAGAACACCCCTACATTATCATCGGACAAATCGCCTCAGTCTTATACTTCGCATTATTCCTAATCGTAACCCCATTCGTAGGATGACTAGAAAACAAAGCCCTCGGATGGGTATGCACTAGTAGCTCAGCTTCAGAGCGCCGGTCTTGTAAACCGGACGTCAGGGGTTAAAGTCCCCTCTACTGCTCAAAGAGAAGGGATTTTAACCCCTACCACTAACTCCCAAAGCTAGTATTCTTAATTAAACTACTCTTTGAAATTGATAGTACATATATGTATTATCACCATACAATTATATTAACCATATAATAAGGGTAATTAGGTACATTAATGTATAATAACCATTAAAAGATATCAACCATTTTTGCCTAGTAATATAAGAATAAGAATTACATAAACCATTAAAATTCATAATTCAATTATATCTGAATAAAATGCTGGCGAAATTGAAGATTTAAATGTAAAACCACGAGTAAAGTTATACCACGAACTCAACATCTCGACCAACTCAAACATCTCGCCCAATAAGAACCGACCATCAGTTGATAACTTAAGACATACTCTTATTGATGGTCAGGGACAGTAATTGTGGGGGTTTCACTTAGTGAACTATTCCTGGCATTTGGTTCCTACTTCAGGGCCATTTATTGATATTACTCCCCTAACTTTCATTGACGCTTGCATAAGTTAATGGTGGCGTACATATGGCGCGATTACCCACCATGCCGGGCGTTCTTTCCAGAGGGTCACTGGTTCTCTTTTTTCTCTTTCCTTTCACTTTGCATTTCACAGTGCACACAGAAATGACATATCAAGGTTGAACATTTCCTTGCCTGACTTATTGTAAATGAAGGGTGGAAAGACATTACATAAGAGTTGCATATTTGGATATCAAGAGCATAAGTGTGTGATATTTCTCCTAACATATCCTTATATGCCCCCGGGGGTTTTTGCGCGTTAAACCCCCCTACCCCCCTACACTCCCGAGATCGCTATTATTCCTGAAAACCCCCCGGAAACAGGAAAACCTCGAGTAGCATATTTTTTAACCTAAAACGTGTCTATTACATTATTTAAATAATGCACAT